TAGAAAAACTACAAATACGCTATATTATGTTATGCTTAAAAAAACCCGAATGGATAAAAAAAAAAAACACACAGATATGACGTTTCACGATATATATAGTAGTGGGGGATTATGGGACAAAAAATAAATCCACTTGGTTTCAGACTTGGTGCAACCCAAGGTCATCATTCTCTTTGGTTTGCACAACCAAAAAATTATTCCGAGGATCTACAAGAAGATCAAAAAATACGAGATTGTATCAAAAATTATGTACAAAAAAATCTGAAAATATCCTCTAATGTCGAGGGAATTGCACGTATAGAGATTCAAAAAAGAATCGATTTGATTCAGGTCATAATCTATATGGGATTCCCCAAGTTATTAATAGAAGATAGGACTCGAAAAATCGAAGAATTACAGTTCAATGTACAAAAAGAACTCAATTGTGTAAACCGAAAGCTCAACATTGCTATTACAAGAATTGTAAACCCTTATGGGCACCCCAATATTCTTGCAGAATTTATAGCCGGACAATTAAAGAATAGAGTTTCATTTCGCAAAGCAATGAAAAAAGCTATTGAATTAACTGAACAGGCAGGTACAAAAGGAATTCAAGTACAAATTGCAGGGCGTATCGACGGAAAAGAAATTGCACGTGTCGAATGGATCAGAGAAGGTAGGGTTCCTCTCCAAACCATTCGAGCCAAAATAGATTATTGTTCCTACGCAGTTCGAACTATCTATGGGGTTTTAGGTATCAAAATTTGGATATTTGTAGACGAGGAATAATAAGCATTTACTTGACTTGTACTTAGTTCTATTTAGTGATAAAAAAAAAATGAACAATTCTATAAGGTTGAATAAAAATTCGATTAATCGTTTGATATAATTGCTATGCTTAGTGTGTGACTCGTTGGTTTTTTTAGGATTAGGATTCAAAAAAATGGAACAACCCATAATACGAACTAATAACTATAGAACTAATAACCAACTCATCGCTTCGCATTATCTGGATATAAAGAAAGAACCAGTCAAAATATGATATATAAGTCATATCATTGTAGCAACTGAAATCTTTTTTGCATAAACAAAAAATAAAAGTATACAGATAAATGGAAAGGCGAGAGAAAGATAGAAAAAGAATATCAACGATATATGATTCCAATATGTACGGTCTATGAGTCATCTCATAAAAGGGAATGTAATAAAGCATCAATACTGAATTGATCCATAATTAGACAAATACGTGGATAGAACCAAAAATCAAGAGCCCCGAGTCAATAAAGACTGAGAAGGTTGACTCAAAAACGAATTTAATTAGGGGCTCCATTGTAAAATTCAGACCTAACCATTACTCGAGAGGTGGTGGGAACGACAGAACCTGTGAATGCATAAGATTCTATTGAAAACGAATCCTAATGGTTCATTGGGTAGGATGGCGGAACGAACCAGAAACCAATTCATTTTTTTTTTTTGAAAGGTCATGTCATAGACTAATCTTACAACTGAATGTTGAAAGAGTAAATATTCGCCCGCGAATTTTTTTTTTAGAAATTTGAGTCAATTTGATAGGATAATAAAAAGCAAAACAAAATAAAGATTCTTTATAACGTTATACCTAATACCTAAACGACATTATCTAAAAATAGAATACGTGTTTAATTATATATCAAAAGATAAAAAAAAATTATATTAAATGATATTTCAAAGAATCCCCCGATTCAATATATTATTCACCACGTATATTATTTTTTAATCCTTTAATTCGCGAGGAGCTGGATGAGAAGAAACTCTCATGTCCGGTTCTGTAGTAGAGATGGGTGGAATTGATAAACAACCATCAACTATAACCCCAAAAGAACCAGATTCCGTAAACAACATAGAGGAAGAATGAAAGGAATATCTTATCGAGGTAATCGTATTTGCTTTGGTAGATATGCTCTTCAAGCGCTTGAACCCGCTTGGATCACATCTAGACAAATAGAAGCGGGTCGGCGAGCAATGACACGAAATGCACGCCGCGGTGGAAAAATATGGGTACGTATATTTCCAGACAAACCCGTTACAGTAAGACCTACAGAAACACGTATGGGTTCGGGGAAAGGATCTCCCGAATATTGGGTAGCTGTTGTTAAACCCGGCAGAATACTTTATGAAATGAGCGGAGTAGCAGAAAATATAGCCAGAAGGGCTATTTCAATAGCGGCATCCAAAATGCCTATACGAACCCAATTCATTCTTTCGGTATAGGATAGGAAGAACCAAAGGAAATCGTTTTTTGTATAAAAAAACAATTGCAGGTTTCTTGTTTTGTTTTGAACAAACAATATTTCTTTTTTTTATTTCACCCTTTACATTGAAAAAGACAAAAAAAAACGATATGATTCAACCTCAAACCCATTTGAATGTAGCGGATAACAGCGGGGCCCGAAAATTGATGTGTATTCGAATCATAGGAGCTAGTAATCGACGATATGCTCATATTGGTGACGTTATTGTTGCTGTAATCAAAGAAGCAGTACCAAATACACCTCTAGAAAGATCGGAAGTGGTCCGAGCTGTAATTGTACGTACTTGTAAAGAACTCAAACGCGACAACGGTATGATAATACGATATGATGACAATGCTGCAGTTGTTATTGATCAAGAAGGAAATCCAAAAGGAACCCGGATTTTTGGCGCGATCCCCCGGGAATTAAGACAGTTAAATTTCACTAAAATCGTTTCATTAGCACCTGAAGTATTATAAGGGAAGACCGTGATGTAGTTTATAGTATTTGAATGAAATAGATTAATTTAATTAGTAGATTGTTTATATATCACGTATATACCTTTAATAATTCATAAATATTTATGAATTCAAAAAAAAAAGAAAAAGAGCATGTTGATTATATCAAAATTCGGGGGCAACAATAATCTTAGTTTATCATGAGTAAAGACACTATTGCTGACATAATAACCTCTATACGAAATGCTGACATGAATGAAAAAAGAACAGTTCGAATACCATCTACTTACATCACTGAAAATATTGTTAAAATCCTTTTACGAGAAGGTTTTATTGAAAACGTGAGAAAACATCAAGAAAGCAATAAATATTTTTTAGTTTTAACCCTACGACATAGGAGAAATAGGAAAGGAGCGTATAGAACTGTTTTAAATTTAAAACGGATCAGCCGGCCTGGCCTACGAATCTATTCTAACTATCAACGAATTCCGAGAATTTTAGGCGGAATGGGGATTGTAATTCTTTCTACTTCTCGAGGTATAATGACAGACCGAGAGGCTCGAATAGAAGGAATCGGCGGAGAAATTTTGTGTTATATATGGTAATCTTTCTGATAGCCGAATTATATGCGGAACTTGCCTATTTGTTTTGTGAAAAAAAAAGGTAAAAAGGTAGGTTTCTAATACTATGCCTCTTAGATTCGTTGATACTTCAAGGCCGTTTTCCCTGGAATGAAAGAAAAAAAAAGATTCGCGAGGTTTTAATTACTGAACTACGTCCCAATGGTATGTATGTTTCGAGTTCGTTTAGATAATGAAAATCTGATTCTGGGTTTTGCTTCGGGAAGGGTTCAACGTAATTTTATACGTATACTACCAGTAAATAGAATCAAAATTGTGGTAAGTTCTTATGATTCAACTAAAGGACATATAATTTGTATACTCTTTTGTATACTCTAAAGTAAAGACTCACATAATTAGGTGGTTTTTTCAATTTCAACATTCTTTCGTGGGGATACAATTCGAAGTTAAAGATTTTAAGAAACTTATTTTCTTCCAATTAAGTAGATTCAGAATTAAGAAAAGGAGTGACAAATATGAAAATAAGGGCCTCTGTTCGTAAAATTTGTGAAAAATGTCGATTGATCCGTAGGCGGGGACGAATTATAGTAATTTGTTCCAACCCGAGACATAAACAAAGACAAGGATAATCTTTCTAAAACAAAAAGGACTCCCGAAATCTAAAGGACCTGATGTACAGATGTACAAAAAAATCAGTAAAAAACCAGGATCTGTTTTGACATGAAATGGATATATCCATATATCTCTGACTTATATTTATGAGATGATAAAATATGGCAAAACCTATACCAAAAATTGGTTCACGTAGAAATAGACGTATTGGTTCACGTAAGAATGTGCGTAGAATACCAAAGGGAGTTATTCATGTTCAAGCAAGTTTCAACAATACCATTGTGACTGTTACAGATGTACGAGGTCGAGTAATTTCTTGGTCCTCCGCCGGTACTTGTGGATTCAAGGGTACAAGAAGAGGGACACCATTTGCCGCCCAAACCGCAGCGGGAAATGCTATTCGGACAGTGGTGGATCAAGGTATGCAACGAGCAGAAGTCATGATAAAGGGCCCGGGTCTCGGGAGAGATGCGGCATTAAGAGCTATTCGTAGAAGTGGCATACTATTAAGTTTCATACGGGATGTAACCCCTATGCCACATAATGGCTGTAGGCCCCCCAAAAAAAGACGTGTGTAAACATTGAAGAGATTTCAAGAGAAATAAATAATTCAATGATTTGATCAAATAATATTACTATGGTTCGAGAGAAAGTAACAGTATCTACTCGGACACTACAGTGGAAGTGTGTTGAATCAAGAGCAGACAGTAAGCGTCTTTATTATGGACGCTTTATTCTGGCCCCACTTATGAAAGGCCAAGCCGATACAATCGGCATCGCGATGCGAAGAGCCTTACTCGGAGAAATAGAAGGAACATGTATTACACGTGCAAAATCTGAGAAAATACCACATGAATATTCTACCATCGTAGGTATTCAAGAATCTGTACATGAAATTTTAATGAATTTGAAAGAAATTGTATTGAGAAGTAATCTGTATGGAACTCGTAACGCGTCTATTTGTGTCAAGGGTCCTGGATATGTAACTGCTCAAGACATTATTTTACCACCCTCTGTGGAAATCGTTGATAATACACAGCATATAGCTAATCTAACAGAACCCATTAATTTGTGTATTGAATTACAAATCGAGAGGAATC